CTCCCCTTGGACTACTTTTCTTTTCTAGATTCAACTATCTTCTTTTCTAGTTCTGATTTTATGTAACCTCAATTACGAATTTTAATTTGAAAAAAAAAAATTCATGAAAATTGCATACTGAGCTTTTGATATATCTGTCCCAGTACTAATCATCTAAGGAAGGAAGGTAAAAGAAAGCTAAAGATCAACCAAGGACCCCATCCCTCTTAGTGACGAAATGCAGAATTTTTTCCTTCCTATTTCCCATTTCTTTTTGGGTTTCCATGGAAACCCAAAAAGAAATGGGAAATTAGACCCTTTCTACCGAGATTCATCTTTATCACACTTCTTTGTATTCCAAAGAAAATTAAATCATTAAAAATGTAGTTTAGAACTTAACTTCTTTTTTTCCCTTTCACTCACTTCTATTGTTTATTATATTACTATATACACTAATTTAGTATTATTCTATTAAATTCAAATAAAAAAAATAGTAAAGGAGCAATGCGCCGTGGATGGAATCAAATATGCTTTATTTACAAACAAAAGTATTTGCTTATTCGATTGAGAAAAATCAATATACTTTTAATAGTGAATCAGGATTAACTACGACAGATATAATAGAAAAAATCATATATCACCTAATATATTCCTTTTTTATTTTCTATTTATAGTAATGTTTTATTCGATTTCGAATAATAGTTCACTGCGATTTTAACATATCTATTGTTTTTATTTTATTTGTTTTCGACTTCTTTTTATAACTTTTTATAAAGAGAAGTAAAGAAACAAAATCAATAGTAAAGAATGATTCCTTTTGAATAATAGATTCATTATTTGGGTTTGTGACTAATGGAAGTCGAACGGTGGTGAGATGATACTTCATCTGATGATGATACAAGGAAGGCGTAGGGTAGGTTATAGAAAAGAAAGAATGGAACCGAATAAGAAATAAAAGAATTCTTGATTGGATCAGGAATCCTATTTTGGATTCGATATGGATAAAAGACCTTCCTATGGTATATACTATTCAATTCTCGACGATGAATTGATTTGATAGGTCTGATATTGTTATTCATCTCATGATATTGATCCGATTCAATATCATCGAGAGGGATAATTCATCCATTGAATTTACAGACGAAAGATTTATCATCTCCATGGGATTAAATCCCGAGTTATTTTGAAGTAAAAAACACTGAGATTATGGAAGTAAATATTCTTGCATTTATTGCTACTGCACTGTTCATTCTAATTCCGACTGCTTTTCTACTTATCATTTACGTAAAAACAGTCAGTCAAAATGATTAAAAATTCATATTCATTAAATAAATTTGAATGAAACGCGACTTCTGAGTTCTCATCAATGATTGAAGAAAGAAAATGAAAAGAATTTCAATTTCACGTAATGAGCAGACTCGAATCGGCAGTATTCAATGGGATCTGATAGTATGGTAGAAAGAAATATATGAATCGTTCTTTTTTTCTACCATACTACTATTAAATGGAAATGTATACTCAATAATAAAAACTTAATATCGATCACTCTCCAATATTATCTCCCTATATAATATGTATAATATATAGAATAATAATAATATCAATTTCATATATAGAATGTACATAGGACCCAATTCGATTTCTTTTCTACATCTATTTGTTACGATCAATCTGAAATAATCGGAAGAGAGCTCTTACTCTTATGTTTCCAATTCTTCGATTTCTTATTATTTCCAAGATGAATCTCCGTATCTATTGAAATAATCAATCAAGGAAAGTTTCTTAATAAAATAATAAGAAAGTGGTTTTTTCATTTAGCATTTCGAAGAAGTAATTGATTTAGCCATTGACAGGACTTCTATGAGAGCTTCTTCGAATAATTTTGAAAAAGAATAGTAAAGGTTATCCATTTTTAACAGAGTTTTAATGCTTGAACCATGAAGTGAAATGAGTCGACATAAATCCAATTTATAAAATAATAAAACAAGCGGTAAATGCACAATATGCGACTCTCCCAACACAAGATCTTATTATACTATCCCGTTAAACAATCAATATTTCTATATTCTTTCTCATAGAAAGTGTGTATACACTTAACAGAACGACTTCTTTTTTGAACAGTAAGGAGGGAAAGAAATCAAAGGGGGTCCGATCTTCCTCATTGTCTATCTATACTTCTGGTAAGAGCCCATTCGTTGAAATCGAAAATTTAGGAAGAATTCGGTTGGAATAAATTTCCTATCATCTGTATTCCCTTTCAAAATACAAAGAAAGGGAATCATTGAAATATCTGTTTGATTGAAAAAGTATTATTCATATAATACATTAATTCGGCTAGAATCCAATGAAATTTCAAAAATGATGCTATTTTTATTTTAAATCGTTAAAAATGCTTTGCAGAACGATCTAGAAAACAATTGATACAGTTTTCGTGATCAACTCAATTAAATTAGTAATACCTCTAGAGTCCACTTCTTCCCCATACTACGAGTGAAAGAGAAAATGTAAAGACTACCATTAAAGCAGCCCAAGCGAGACTTACTATATCCATGTGAATTATGTCCCCTATTTCGATGAATATTAAGGAATTTTTACATTATTCCTCACTAATAATAGTCGAATCAATTGGTCAGAGTCAAAAAGGTATTCTGACCCAACACTCTTGATGAACCAATCCAATAAACAAACCCATTTATAAAAAATTCCTATATGATTTAGAATCGGGAAAGATTAAACACAACAATCAAAATAGAGAGTCATATCTCAAAGGAATGTTTCTAATCAAAGATATAGGAATAGATTTATTTATTCCTATTCTTTTTTTTGTCGATCGTTATAAGATAAGTAAAAAGCATAAAAAGATAGATCACTATCTAGTCCATACCTCTATTTCCCATTTAATCGAATTCGTAATGTCTTCCAATTGTCTATGTGAAAGAGTCGGGTGGAAGTTGATTATGTTCTTTTCTTGACTGAGGGTTTGCCGAAAAGAATTTCTTTTTGTACTTTTTAAAAACCAATTATCCATCCAATCTAATATTGATTCAATGCCTAAGCATTCAGAGACTCTCGTGAGGCCGTGTATAAATTGCGCCCCTTCTATCCCTAGAATCTTTTTTTGCGTCTAGAATTCAGGGATTTACAATCCTTTCAAAAACCACCAAACCTTATGCTTAGAATCAAACAAATAGTAAGAGTCGTTTTTCTCTGCTTCTGCTTGCTGGGGAATAATTGGACTAGTTATATCAGCAGAACAGAATAGGAGATTTCTAATCTTTTGTTGATTAGGCGACACCCAGATTTGAACTGGGGAAAAAAGATTTGCAGTCCCCCGCCTTACCGCTCGGCCATGTCGCCAAAAGGATACAAAATAGATGAAACTTTTCCCCCTTTGGGTTGGATTAGTGAACTTATTTTTTTATTGGACTTGCATTTTGCATCTAGCTCAAAACACACGATGCCTAAAAACTTCTCCTCCCTTTTCTATTGAAAAAAAAAAAATATGGATTTTCCGTGACAAAAACCTAAACTTATAACAAATTTGAACCATTAACTATTGACTGCTGACTGTTAATTCATCAGCAATTCTTGAATTTGAATCTCTATTTTTGTTTTCCTACTGAGATACGAAAATACAAATTGATATAGAACTCATCAATATGGATTCTTTTCAATAAAAAACCCTTCTTAATTCTACTAAATTAAAATTATAACAACAATTATGAGTATATGTAAACCCGAAAATCGAAATTGTTACACAGATATCTAACGGGGTATTTGATTTCTATATGTTGTCTATAGAGAATTCTCCGTCAATTATCGTGCTTCGATTTTTCATTAAATAAAATACATTGGAATAAAATGGAAATTTTTGAATAGAGCACGACCGACGCTGCCCTGAATATAACGACAATAAGGAGGAAGAAGGATCTATATACTATATCTGCACATGTATTAATAAATACAATACAACCCCTCTTTCTACACCTCACAATCGTATTCTACAAATTCGACTAAAAAATAGATAAAAATACCTCTCTTCTCGGCGAATCATTTTTTGAAGAATAGAATCCATGATAAGGGGTTAATGCAAAAAATCGACTCTATATTTTTTCTTATTTTTATGGTTTTATATCAGTGAAAAGAGCAAATACTGAATCTGTTTTTTTCTAGTAGTCAAGCAGATTCGAATATGGAATAATATTAATATAGAATGTAAAAATAAAAAGAATTCTCTTCAATTCAATCAAAAACATAAAAAAGCTCTTAATTCTATTAGGGGTGAATAAAAATTCGATTGAATAAAATGGAGAAACCGCTTTTGTGCTTAAGTACCAAGTCGGCAAAAGTGTGTCTTTTTTCCTGCTTGCTCTCAGATAGTTCGCGATGTTCTCTTTCTTAGTTTTTTTTATCGAAATTGTTTCTAAACGACCCCGTTTTACCATTTAAGGGGACTCTTTGCAGTTGGTAATTTCCTTAATTTTTTAGTCCTGTGTCAACATTAAAATAATGACATAATCATCCGGTTAAGATTGATCTAAACCATCGTATTATGTTCAAAATGGAGAACCAAAAAAAATAATGATAAAACCAGAAATAATAGGTTATTCTGTGCTCGGTATTTGTATCGTAGGATTGTCTCCGAGAATATATACTTCCCTTATTAGAGCAAATATATATACGTTAGGGGATCTTTTGATCGCAATCACAAATCCCGATGACCTTCTGCAAATCGAAGGTTTGGGGAAAGAGGATCTAGAACAGATCCGCATAAAACTAGACCGTTTTAATGAGAACTATTTCGGCCAACACTACCCTTACCCTCCTTTTTGAAATACAATCGAAATTTTTTATAAATAATTTTAAGGGGACTCTTTGACGTTGCCAATTTCCTTAATTTTCTAGTCCTGTGTCAACTACTTTGACATTAAAATCATGATATAATCATCCGGTTAAGATCGATCTAAACCATCCTATTATGTATATGATTCAACATGCCATGCCAACGATTAAACAACTTA